TTATGGTTAGTATCCAGTGGAATTTTCGATTTTTGACTCTATTAGGTAGTCTCTTAGACTAGAAAACTATTGATCTATTCTATTTTCTATTCTAGGACATTGAAACAACAATGCAATAATGACATAGTCAGTCACGCTGCTCCAACTTGGCTTGAAAAAAGAAAGAAGCAATAAAGTAACATAGTCTTCTTCTTCACAATATAGATACTATGACTAGGACTGCAGTACAAATAATTGCCAACAAGAATTTGATTCTTTTTATGAAATACTGATAAAATGGCAAATCTAGAAATTCATTTCGGACAATTGAACCTTCTCAAACTGTTTCTTCTTAAGAACCAAAAATATTTGTGCCAAAATAACAGATGCCAAGAAGAACAAAAGGCCTTGGACACGTAATGGATCTTGAAGTACTATTTCCGCATCGCCTTGGCCAAATCCACCCACATTAGGATTACTAGTTAATGACTGATCAAGTTTGATAGATTCGCCCTCTGAAACAAGAAGTTCGGGTCCTGGGGGGATAATATCAACTACTTGACGTCCATCCAACGCATCTGTTATGGTTATTTCATATCCCCCTTTTTCTTTTCGTATGATTTTACTTACTATACCAGCCCCTGTAGCATTATAAACTGTATTGTTACTCTTGCTCCCATCCGGATAAATCTGGCCCCTTCCTCTATTCCCGCCTACATATATGGGATATTTTAAAAAATGAACATCTTTATTAGTAGCGGGGTCCGGAGAAAGAATAGGAAAGGTTATTTCACTATATTTCTGACCAGGAACAGGACCTATAACAAGAATATTTTTTTTAGTGGGGCGATAGTTTTGAAAAGACAGATTGCCTATCTTTTCTTTCATCTCAGGCGAAATGCGATCGGGGGGGGCTAATTCAAACCCCTCAGGTAAAATAAGAACAGCCCCCACATTCAACCCCCCCTTTTTACCATTAGCAAGAACTTGTTTCACTTGCATATCATAAGGAATTCGAACAACTGCTTCAAATACAGTATCAGGAAGTACCGCTTGTGGGACCTCAATTTCCACGGGCTTATTAGCTAAATGGCAATTGGCACATACAATCCGCCCGGTCGCTTCTCGTGGATTTTCATAACCCTGCTGTGCAAAAATGGGATATGCATTTGAAATGGATGTACGGGTTATGATATATATCATAATCGATACAGAAATAGAGCGAGTAATCTCTTTCTTTATCCAAGAAAGGGTATTTTTTATTTGCATTGTCCAATCAGTGATCCCGAAAATTTCTACAATAAAATTAGGTAGGTCGCTTGTATAGTCCCTATCCACGATTCTGCGATTTACTGAAAGAATTTTACTGGAAAATAGGCATAGAAGAAATCCGCGTATCCGTCGAAAGAGGAAGTACGGTTTAAAATGTTTGTTTTGCTTTTTGAAATGTTTTGCTTATGTAACATATTGATGTTAGTTGTTAGTTGGATCAGTCATTCATTGAATGATAAATTACTACAAGTGATGGAGATACACGATTTAAATAACGAAAGATCCAATATTTAAAAATTGTATCTATAATGACTGGAAAAGTGGAAACAAGACCAGATATAATTTGGTCGTTATGAGCAAATCCAAAATCTTTGTAGACATAGCCAATCATAAGTTCCCAACCATGGGGTGAATGGAATCCGATACATAAATCCGTTAATAAAAGAATAGAAAAAGCTTTTATTGTGTCACTTAAGTTATATAGGAATTCTTGAACCCAAGAGTTAAGAATAAAAAGTTCTTCATTACCGAGAATAGAATAACCACTGAAAATAATGAACCAGATTATATTTGTTGATAAGTGCAAAATCGTATGGATAGTATCCTCGTTATGCATCTTCATCAATTGGATCGTTTCCTTGTGGATTGCGATACGAAGCGTTTGTAGATCTGTTTGCGGTTCTTCTTTTATCATTTCGTTCAAGAGTAAAAGTTCTTCTAATTCTATGAATTTTTCTAGAATACTCTTTTCTTGAATAGCAGTCAAAAAAGTTTCAGATTGACTAGTATTCCACCAATTAGTAACCCAAGATTCAATACTTTTATTAAATGAGAGAGAGATCCACCAGGGCAAAAATACTATAGATGGAAGATATAGAAGAGGAAGAAATAATTTCTTTTTTGCCATTTTTTCATCTGTAAATTTGAATTCTTAATCAACCCATCGGATTCGTCGAATTTTTTTGATCTAATCTAATATTATATTTTTCTATTAACCATAAGTTCTATTACAAGGGATCTAATTTATGAATCTATTTCATATTTGTTATTTATTTTATTTATTTTTTATTTGTGATGATTCCGCGGTTAGGTTAGTCCTTGAATCTAGAAAGAATACAGAAATAGAATAAGAGCCGCATTCGAATGAAGAAATAATTAAAAAAAATATTGTTTCCAGATACGCCTGTTGATCAAATTCGAAGCCCTTTGGATGAATTCCTGAAAGAACCACTTCAATAAATATTATTCGGATTTCGAACCAAAGGAGCTCCCCTTCTGTCAAAATAGAAACTATTTTGAAAAAAAAAACAATTAAGCTATGCTATAGAAAGAAAAGAGAATTCTTCTCATTTCCCCCCCCCCCACCGAGAAAGAATTTTTTCTTCATTTCTTTTTTTCTTCGTTTCTAAAGTTAATTTGAAAATACTTCAATTGGTACGCGCAAGAAATAGGCCAATTCGGCAGCTTTTTCCTCAATTTCTCGCCGAGTCAAATTCTCGTCACTACGCGTCAAGGGAATGTCCCCCCGTCCTTTGATTTCCATATAAAGGATCCGACGATCAGAAATCCTCCCTTTAACTTCTTCTATTCTGATGGACTGAATATCTTTCATACGGAATCGTAGGAAGATACGACGGTTTTTTCCAGGAAATCCCCAACGAAAAATACACCCTATTCCTTCTTTTTTATCGAATCGATCATAGCCACTACCCACATTCCATGAAATTGTGCACCACAAATAGGAACTAATAAAGAGACCCGCGATCCCGTAGAAAGACATCACGATCCCCTGTGGGAAAAAATGGATTTCCTGAGACGGAAATAAGGATATCAAATTCTTACCGAGATAACTGGAAGTTCCAACCAATACGAATCCTAATGAACCTAAAAAAATGATAAAGGCCCAGCAGAAATTACTTATTTTTCGAGACCCCACTATAAGTTCTATCCATATATGTTTTGATTGCCAACTCATACTAGATCCAGTTACATTTTATTGAAATTGAGAAAATAGTCAAAATGGATTTTATTTTCCTTTTTTTATTCCCGAAGTAACTCTCATCAACTAGCAGCATTCTGAGGTAACTCTTTACTTTAGGAAAAATTGATCAAATTGGTTAGGGCTAAAATAATACTAACATTCACTTTATATGATCTGCCATAGATATATGATCTCCTCTATATCCATATGATATCCATATAGATAAGATACATTGATTTTACATTTCAGATATCCGCCTCGATTCCGATCTATTTGAATATAGCCATAACTCATTTACCCATATTATCTAGTTAGTTACGCATACATAACATAAATTCCACCTCATTTATGTTTTGAAGAAGCGCCATATGCTACACCCTATTCTATTAAACTAAACTCTATTAAACAGAGATCCGTGTTTGTTATCTATATCTAAGTTTTAAAAAAATAGGGAACCCTCGGATCTAAACAATTTTGTTTTTTTGAACATGAAGAGACAAAGAAGCCATTGCCATTGCCGGAAATACTAGGCCTACTAAAGGCACAAAAATAGAGGGTAAGTTTGTCATAGAATGGGGGACCTCGATATAATATTTGTACCTGTTATAAAGATAGCTTATAATAATTATAATTCGTATATAATTATACTAAGTATATCTAAGTGAGTATATAGAATAAAGAAACGCAAGGCATGTTTAATTAAAGAATTTATATGTTTAATTAAATAAATAAAAAGAAATCAGACTTATTCATCTTTCTACATGAAATAGAAAAATATATGGATGATAAAATCTATTCTTATCTTATCATTGGAATTCCAATTTTGATTTAATTAAAAATTTTCTCGAAAGATTCTCTAGAATTCGATCCGCGAAGAGAGATTCTTTGGCAAATTAGAGATTTCTCGGGAGAAGGTATGCTCTACTCTATAACTATAACTATATTTTCTATATAACTATATTTTCTATATTTGAATTATATATACATACACAGCAAAAAGGAAAAAGAAAATTCGGTTTCTTGGTTTATTTGCCTAATTTGAATTTCGCATAAGGCAGAATTTTTTTTTGTTGATAGAGGTTTCCTGATTACTAATCATTAATATCGGTATAAAAAAAAGAATTGTCCACATAATTCTTTATTTTAAAAATTGACAATAAAATCTTATGTCATCAAAGAAAAAATACATTCTTCGTATTTTGACTTTGATTTCGCTAAACTAACTATTTTTTTTCAATACAATACAAATAAAATAATTGAACGTAAGCTTAAGGCCCTCCTTACTACTTAATGTTAATGGAATTTCAATTCAAAGGAAAAAAGGCGTGAAGCTTCAATAACTCACTCAAAACATTCGTTAAAGGATTACGTGGTACGATTGGATCGAATAAGCCCTTATGGAATAAATATTCAGCCGCTTGTGAACCTTCAGGTACTGTCTTATTCAATGTTTGTTCAATTACTCTTTTACCAGCAAATGCAATGTAGGCATTAGGTTCGGCAATAATGATATCCCCCAACATCCCAAAACTAGCCGTCACCCCACCAGTAGTAGGAGATGTAAGGATAGATAGATAGAATAACTTTTTATTTGATTGATAATCATATAAGGCAGCAGATATTTTAGCCATTTGCATCAAGCTCAAACTTCCTTCTTGCATACGTGCTCCTCCGGAAGCACACACTAGAATAAGAGGTAAAAATTTATTGGTAGCATACTCGATCAAGCGCGTGATTTTCTCGCCTACTACAGATCCCATACTACCCC